GGGGCTAGGGAGAGGATTTGAACCTCTGGAGAAAGGGCTTAAGCCTTTTGCATTTGCCAAGCTCTGCCACGCTAGCCGCCCTTGTTTAGGGTTGTTTGGTTGTTGGCCCTTTGGTAATTTAGATGTGTTCATTACTTTTAGGGAAGGCGTGCTTGTAGCATTGGCCTTACCTCTCCGGTCCTTTCGTACTAGGAGAGGTACAGTCATAGATAGAAACCGACCTGGATTGCTCCGGTCTGAACTCAGATCACGTAGGACTAATTAATCGTTGAACAAACGAACCCTTAATAGCGGCTGCACCATTAGGATGTCCTGATCCAACATCGAGGTCGTAAACCCCCTTGTCGATATGGGCTCTTGAAGGGGATTGCGCTGTTATCCCTGGGGTAGCTTGGTCCATTGGTCAGCTTTGCTGGGTCTGGTCACTATTAGTACGTTGAGTTGTTGATCTTGGTGAAGAGGTGTGGTCTTGTTTTTGGAGGATATGCTTTTCTCCAAGGTCGCCCCAACCGAAAATATGCAGGCCAGTTGTCCTTGGTAGTGGGCCAAGTAGGTTTAATTTGATTTGGAGTGGCTGCTGTTTTTTAAGTTCCACAGGGTCTTCTCGTCTTATGGGTTTATCCCCGCTTTTGCACGGGGAGATCAATTTCACTGATTACCTGTAAGAGACAGTTAAGACCTCGTTTGGCCGTTCATACAAGTCTCGATTTATGGGACAATTGATTGCGCTACCTTTGCACGGTTAGGATACCGCGGCCGTTAAACTTTGTGTCACCGGGCAGGCGTCACCTTCAATACTTGGTTTGCTGAAGGCTATGTTTTTGGTAAACAGTCGGGCCTTGGGTTTGCCTAGTTCCTTTTACAGGTTTAAATCTTTCTATTTAGGCACTCCTGAGTTGGTATAACAGTTGTGTTTAATATCTGGTCTTGTAGTGGTTGGAATATTAGTTGTTCTGTTAATTGATGTAGTACGTAAGTTTGTGCTTTAGAAGGAATTTCCTTGGTTACTTATTCTAGCATTAATGCTCCTATTTTTGATAGGTTAGCCTGTTATAGATGAGGGAGTCGTATATGTTCTTATATTTTTGTTGTATAGAGCTTTGACGCATTCTTTGTTGATGGCTGCTTGAAGGCCTACAAGTGTGGAGTGGACTGGCTTATCCTCTAGCAGAGATTGTGTTCTTTTTTAAAGGAGTTGTACCTCCTTTAAATTACTCTTAATTTCTACGGAAAAAGTGGTTTGGTTCTTGTGGATAAAATTAAGGGGGAACTTAGATTCGTTTCACAGGCAACCAGCTATCACCCAGCTCGGTAGGCTTTTCACCTCTACTAACAAGTCTTCCCACTCTTTTGCCACAGAGACGGGTTTGCTCATAAATAGCTGCTTGTGAGTAGCTCGCGCGGGTTTCGGGGGGGCAAGCTTAAATTTCGTTTTGCTTGGTTGTTCTTGCTAGATCATGATGCAAAAGGTACAAGGGTTAGTCTTTGCTGTTTATTGCTTAGGTTTTCATTGTTATTTCATCTTTCCCTTGCGGTACTACGATCTATTGCTCCAGATGTCTTTTCTATCGCCTATACTTAGACGGGAGAATGTTTTAGTTTTGTGTTTTAGTAATTTCTTGCGGGGGGGGGGGGGGGGGGGGGGTAAGGTGATTGGGCTAGAGTGGGCTTCAAGGCGGCCCTTGTAGTAGGCATCTTTCAGGTGTAAGCTGAATGCTTTGTCTTGTAGCTACGTCTTGATGCTAAGTACACCTTCCGGTACACTTACCTTGTTACGACTTACCTCATCTTAAACCTAATATGCTTATTATTTACTAGTTATTTGGTGGTTTTGAGGAGGGTGACGGGCGGTATGTACGTGCTCCAGGGCCGAGTTTAAGAGGGTATTCTTGCCACTCTTTACTTCTAAATCCTCCTTCTAAAGATCTTTTCAGGTCCCTTTTCGTTGATTTTCTATTTTAGAAAATGTAGCCCATTTCTTCCCCTTCATGGGCTATACCTTGACCTGTCTTACTAGCGGGGTGTTGTTGTGCTCACTGTTGTGTCTCTCAGGGAGGTGGGCTGGGGACGGCGGTATGTAGGCTGCTTTGGGCTAGAAGGGGTCGGGTATATCGTGGATTATCGATTACAGAACAGGCTCCTCTAGGTGGTTTTGGAGCACCGCCAAGTCCTTAGAGTTTTAAGCGTTTGTGCTCGTAGTTCTCGGGCGGATACTTTAGTAAAGTAGAGTATCTGGATTTATGGCCAAGCATAGTGGGGTATCTAATCCCAGTTTGTGTCTTGGCTTTCGTGGTGTTTGTCGATCATGGCGCTAAGGTCGTTTTGAGGTTGGTCTTAAGTGCATCGTGAGCTTATGACAGCTTAGTTGCATTTCGATCTTAGTTGGGTGATAGTATAATACCACTCTTTACGCCGGTGGCAGTTAATTTGGGCTTCTTGTATGACCGCGGTAGCTGGCACAAGATTTACCAGCCCTAGCGATCGGTTGTCATGGCTAAGTCGAGTTTACACTCATGGCTTAATGTTAATTACTGCTGAATACCCGTGTGGGTGTGGCTGGGCAAGGCGTTTTGGGCTACATTATAGTGTGCCTGATGCCTGCTCCTTCCTTCTGTGTGGGTGAGTAGGTGTGGGCATTTACACTGGCGTGCGGATACTTGCATGTATATATCTGACAATAACTAACTGCAAGGTTAGGACTAAGTCTGTTGTCCATGGGTTTAGGAACCATCTTAACATCTTCAGTGTTATGCTTTCGTGATTAAGCTACAGGGACTAGGCATTTTTTGCTTTGTTGGGGGGTGTTTTTATTGGTTGGGCAGGTTTTGTTATGGTAGAATTTTTTTAGTGTTTTGAGTTTTGTTCCTGGTAATAGGGGTAGTGGTTTAATAAAAAAAGAATTAATAGATGAAGGTTTAACTAATAAAAGAATTAATAGTTAAAGGTTTAACTAATAAAATAATTGATGGTTAAATAATAAAAATAGAAAAATTATGTGTAAAATAATAAATAATTTCATGTACCTAGTACATTCATTATAAATGTCTTAAATACATGCACTTTAGGAATGTCCTTCTACACATTAAATAGTTAGTTAGTCTTGAATTTAACGAGCGTGGGAGAGCTCCACTGTCTCACATGTTCGGGTTGCTTGTTATGTGTCTTTCATCTGTGGAGGTTGGGTTAATGTCTTTGAGAATGGATTTTCTGTGGTCGTGATTTTATGTGGGTTAAGGTTCCTGTATCTCTTAGTTTTTAGTCCTATGTCACTGGAGTTCTAGTAGTCTTTCATTTATGTGGATCACGGTTCGCGTTCCTGCTTGGTTTGTGTGGAGTTTGTCTGGTTAGAGGGAAGTAGCGGGTGTATAATTATGAAGTTAACTATCGGTCTGGCAGGCTTCACTATATGCGATTAAAAGTGCATCAGTGTAAAGATGATTCCCCGGATACTTACACCGTCTCATTAATTGATTCCTGAAGGAGAGGAATTTTACGAAGTCCACCGGTGCTCACGTAAACCAATAGTGGGCTCCCGTTGCAGCCGCCTGGAGGGCCCGTTGAAATAACCCCTAAAAAAAAAAAGGAACCAGCTGCACCACGGTCTGTCGGTGACCCGGCAAAGAGCGAGATATTCCTGAATTTTTTGAATGTATTAGTAAAGAGCAAGATCCGAGGACTAACCGAGTTATGGCCCTGATATAGGAGCCAGAGGCACAAAAGAGCAAGTTGTGTTAGGGGTGTAGGGGGAAAGAATGGTCTTGAAGCTGGTCGTGATAGGTATATCTGACGCCGGGTAGCTCGGTTCTCGTGAGGTGAACGATTAATAGATAACCTGGTCCGAAGGTACCGGTACGTCGAGAATAGGATTTATAGAGGTCCTGTACCATGTATGTTTTATCCTGTTACGGTGAATTTTATGTGCTTAAGAATATCCATATTCATGACTGGTGTTTGTGTGATTTTAGGATGTGTTTGGTCTCTAATCCGATGAATGGGCTTAGTTTATCCTGTTTACATTAATTGTATGTTCTGTGAAAGTATGATGTCCTAGAGCATTGTTTGAGCGGTTACATATTATGTATTAAGAACATTAATTTATTGTCCTAGTACATTAATATTAATGTTATGGGACAAAATTATTATGCACATGAATACATAGCAAAAAAAAATTGAGTGTAATTGTGTGAAAAAAAAGGGGGGGGTAGGGGGGGGAAAGAGGGTAAGTGGATAAGTTTTAGGCTCGGGAAATATAGGTTAAAAAAATTTTTAAAAGCAAAAAAATTAAAGAAAAATAAGGGGGTTGTTCTTATAGTTCAATTATATAACGGTGGCTTTTCGAGTCACAGATCTTGGAGAGATGCCAAGTAAGAATGTATGACTTATTTTATGTTATTTTTTGGGGTGTGTTTTGTTCTGGGTGGTTTGGCGGTTGCATCTAATCCTTCTCCTTATTATGGGGTAATTGGTTTGGTATTAGCATCTGTTGTTGGGTGTGGGTGGTTGTTGAGTTTGGGGTTGTCTTTTGTGTCGTTAGTGTTGTTTATGGTGTATTTAGGTGGAATGTTGGTGGTGTTTTTGTATTCTGTGTCTTTGGCGGCGGACCCTTATCCTGAAGGATGGGGGGATTGGCGGGTTATTGGTTATGTTGTTGGGTTGGCTTTAGTGGTTCTGGTTGGGTTTTTTGTTGGGGGTTTTGTGGAGTGTTGAAAATTTGGAGTTGACACTGTTGATAGTGTGGGGGTGTTGTTTGTTCGTTTGGATTTTAGTGGGGTGGCTATGCTATATTCGTGGGGTGTTGCTATGTTTTTGGTTGCTGGGTGGGGTTTATTGTTGACTTTGTTTGTGGTGTTGGAGCTTGTGCGGGGGTTAGCTCGGGGTGCTATTCGGGCGGTTTAGGGAGGTTTCAGAGAATAGTTTAAATGTAAAATGCCAGCTTTGGGAGTTGGAGATGAAGGTTTAAGTCCTTTTTTTCTGAAAAATTACTCTAAGAAGAGGTATATTCTTCAGTTTTTGGTTTACAAGACCAATGTTTTTAATAAACTATTAGAGTATTATTTAGTGGTTTAGTATTTTGTTCTCTAGGGCTCCGATGGTGGGGAAGAGGATTAGTAGGATCGTGAAGTAGGTGAGGGAGGCTATTTGACCGATTGTAATGAATGGGTGTTCTACTGGCTGGCTTCCAATTCATGTTAGGATAAATAGGTTGGCTACTAGGGTTCAGAATAATAGTTGGGATAGTGGTCGGAAGGTTATTGCTCGTTGCTTAGATTTGTGTAGTAGCGGCGAGAGGAATAATACTAATACTGAGGCAGCTAAGGCTAGTACTCCCCCTAATTTGTTGGGGATTGATCGTAGGATGGCGTATGCGAATAGGAAATATCACTCTGGTTTGATGTGGGGTGGCGTTACTAGGGGGTTTGCTGGGTTAAAGTTTTCTGGATCTCCTAATAGGTTTGGTGAAAATAGTGCGAGGGTTGTGAGTGGGGTTAGTATAAGGATAAAGCCTAGAATGTCTTTTACAGAATAATATGGGTGGAATGGGATTTTGTCGCAGCTTGATGTAATGCCTAGCGGGTTGTTTGAGCCGGTTTCGTGTAGGAAGGTTAGGTGGATTATGGTTATACCTGCAATTATAAATGGTAGGAGGAAGTGTAGGGCGAAGAATCGGGTTAGTGTTGGGTTGTCTACAGAGAAGCCCCCTCAGGCTCATTCTACTAGTGTTTGTCCAATGTATGGGACGGCTGAGAATAAATTTGTGATTACTGTAGCGCCTCAGAAGGATATCTGACCTCATGGTAGGACATATCCTACAAAGGCAGTGGCTATAAGGGTTAGTAGTAGGATGATTCCTGTGTTTCAGGTTTCTTTGTAGAGGTAAGATCCGTAGTAGAAGCCTCGGCCGATGTGTAGGTAGATGCAGATGAAGAATATTGAAGCTCCGTTAGCGTGTAGGTTTCGAAGTAGTCATCCGTATTGTACGTTTCGACATGTGTGGGCGACGGATGAGAAGGCTAGAGTGGTGTCTGCGGTGTAATGTATGGCTAGTAGTAGTCCTGTTAGGATTTGTGTCATTAGGCAAATTCCTAGTAGGGAGCCGAAATTTCATCATGTGGAGATGTTTGGTGGCGTTGGTAGGTCAATTAGGGAGTTGTTAACTATTTTTAGTAGGGGGTGGGATTTTCGTGGGTTTGGGGCCATTGTTCTGTGCTAGTTTAAGTAGAATAGGATAATTAGGATGGATAGGGCAAATGATTCTAGGTAAGCTTTGATCAGTCCTGTGTGAGCCTTGGTGTGGGCCTTGGCTACTATAAGTTGTAGGGTGGCAAGGCCTTCTGGGCCTATTTTTTTGTACCAGGAGAGGTCGATTAGGTTTGTGGCGATTTTTTGTCCGTTATCTAGTAATTTTGTTGTGGTCAGGCGGTGTGTTAGTGGGTTGTAATATCCTAGTGATGAAGAGAAGTTTAGGTAGGTGTTTTGTTTTGGCTGGGTTAGTGTTTTTGTTATGCTTGTTAGTTCTAGTGCTATGATGATTCCTAGGGCAGTGATAATAAGGGCTGCGGTTTTTGTGGTTGCTGGTATAGTTATTGGGGGTGTTTTGGTTGGAATAATATAGGATGTAATAAGTAGTCCGGCTAGAATGCTTCCTATAGCGAGGCGGGTGATTGGATTAGTGATTGTTTGGTTGTTTTCGTTTATGGGTGTAATGGTGGCTGTTCGGATGTGACCTGTTTGTACCATTAGAGTTATGCGTGTGGTATAAGTTGCAGTGAAGGCCGTGGCAAGTAGTGTAAGTAAGAGTGCTCAGGTGTTTAGGTATGATGTGTTTAGGTTTTCGATGATGAGGTCTTTTGAGTAAAATCCTGCTAGGAATGGAGTTCCTATTAGCGCTAAGTTACCGATTGTCAGACATGTTGTGGTGACGGGTAGAAGTTTTTGAAGTCCTCCTATTTTTCGGATGTCCTGTTCTCCGTTTAAGTTGTGAATAATTGAACCTGAACATAGGAATAGCATTGCTTTAAAGAAGGCATGGGTTGAGATGTGGAGGAAGGCTAATTGTGGTTGGTTAAGTCCAATGGTGACTATTATTAGTCCTAATTGGCTGGAGGTGGAGAAGGCGATGATTTTTTTAATGTCATTTTGTGTTAGGGCGCATGTAGCAGCAAATAGTGTGGAAATGGCACCTAGACATAGGCATAAGGTTAGGGCTGTTTGGTTGTTGGTTAGTATAGGGTGAGTTCGGATAAGCAGGAAGATACCTGCTACTACTATTGTGCTTGAGTGGAGTAGGGCAGAGACTGGAGTAGGTCCTTCTATGGCAGCGGGCAGTCATGGGTGTAGGCCGAATTGGGCTGATTTTCCTGTAGCAGCTAGAATTAATCCTAGTAGTGGAAGGGTTGGTGTATATTCTTGGGGGAAGTTTTGATGGATTTCTCAAGTGTTTGTGTTTGAGGCTATCCATATTATGCTTAGGATAAGTCCGATGTCTCCGATTCGGTTATATAATACGGCCTGTAGAGCGGCTGTGTTGGCTTCTGCTCGTCCTTGTCATCATCCGATTAGGAGGAATGATATGATGCCGACTCCTTCCCAGCCGATAAAAAGTAGGAATATGTTGTTGGTGATGGTAAGTAGTAGTATAGCAATTAGGAATATTAGTAAGTAGGAGAAGAATTTGTCGATGTGTGGCTCTGAGGCTATATATCATATTGCAAATTGTAAGATAGATCATGTTACTAATAGGGCAATTGGTAAAAATATCATGGAGTATTGGTCTATTTTTAAGCTCAATGGGATTTTAAAGTTTGTTATGATCTTTCATTGTCAGTAAGAGGTAATGCATTCTGCGTTTGAGTATATGAATAGCATTATTGGCAGTAGGCTTATTATGAAGGCTATTTTAGTGGTATATATGATTGTGAGTGGGCTGGGTTTTAATTTTTTTGATAGGAGTGGGAGAAGTAGTGGGATGGTGAGTGTAGTTAGTGTGATTAGTGTCAGTGTGTTGAGTATTGTTTCCACTACTTTTACTTGGATTTGCACCAAGGTTGATGGCTCCTAAGACCAATGGATTACTGTTATCCTTTAAAAGTAAGGGGACTGAGGTTTTAGGCTCAGAGGCGAGAATTAGCAGTTCTTGTTGGATTAGTCCTCCCCTCGGCAGGTAAGAAGGGTTTAACTTCTATTTTTAGAATCACAATCTAATGTTTGTATTAAAACTATACTTGCCTGTAAGTTCTGGAAATGAGTTCTGGTTTTAGGATTAGGAGTAGTAGGGGGATGATGTGGAGAGTTATTAGTAGGTGTTCTCGTGTGTTTGAGTTTTGAATATAATTGAGATGGGTGGGTAAGGTGCCTCGTTGGGTTATTAATAATATGGATAGGGTATATGCGGCGGTTAGTAGGGTTGCGAGGCCGGTCAGGATGAGTGTTAGGTATGATCAGTTGAATAGGGCAGTTATGATTGTTAATTCGGCTATTAGGTTTGTTGTTGGTGGTAGAGCTATGTTGGTTAGATTGGCTAGTAGTCATCAAATGCCTATTAGTGGTAGAATTGGCTGTATACCTCGTGTTAGTAGTAAGATACGGCTATGTGTTCGCTCGTAGTTTGTGTTTGCTAGACAGAATAGTATTGAAGATGTAAGTCCGTGGGAAATTATTAGGATTATTGCCCCTGAAAATGATCATTGAGTTTGAATTGTGGTTGCAGCTATGACTAGGCCTATGTGGCTTACGGAGGAGTAAGCGATGAGTGCTTTTAAGTCGGTTTGGCGTAAGCAGATTGAGCTGGTTATAAGTGCCCCTCATAAGGCTAGGGCAAGGAATGGGTAGTGAATGATGCTTGAAAGTTTTCCTGTTAGGATTGTAGTTCGTATAATTCCGTAGCCCCCTAGTTTTAGTAGTAGGGCGGCTAGTAGTATTGACCCTGCGATTGGAGCTTCTACGTGGGCTTTTGGTAGTCATAGGTGAAGGCCATATAGTGGGGCTTTTACTATGAATGCTATTAGTAGTGCTAGGCTTGATAGCAGGTCAGACCAATGGTTTGTGCTGCGATGATAATTAAGTGCTAGTATTGGTAGGCTAAGAGTGCCGGTTTTAGTGTGCAGGTATAGAATTGTGATTAGTAGTGGTAGTGAACTAATTAGGGTATAAAATATTAAGTAAATTCCTGCGCTTAGTCGCTCTGGTTGGTTCCCCCATCGTGTAATGAGGATTAGGGTTGGGATTAAGGTTGCTTCAAATGAAATATAGAATAGTGTTAATTCTGTTGCTGAAAACGCTAGGATGATAAATGGTTGGATTATGATTATAGTTGTGACAAATATTCGTTTTCGTGAGGTTGGTTCTAGCTGTATATGATGTTGGCTTGCTATAATTATTAGGGGCAGTAGTCAGCATGATAGTGTGAGTAGTGGGGATGAGATTTGGTCAACCCCAGTTCATTGGGATGAGTTTTTATAGGGGTAGTATGTTGGGGTTAATCACTGAAGGCTTAAGGTAGCGATTAGCATGCTGTGTGCAGTTGAGGCTGTTCATAAGAATTTTTGTGGGGTTAAGATGGTTGTGGGAATTAATATTATTATTGGGATAATGATTTTTAGCATTGTAGTAGGTTAAGAGTGTGTAGTTGGTCGGAGCCATGGGTTCGTGTGGTGGCGACCAATATAGCCAGGCCGGTGCCTGCTTCGCAGGCCGAGAAAGTTAATATTACTACGGGTGTTAGAGTTGATGATGTTATTTGGTTCTCAACGGGTCAGATTGAAAGGGTTATGTATAAGGATAATATTATGCTTTCTAGGCATAATAGGGCTGATACTAAGTGTGTTCGGTGGAATGCCAGTCCTAGGCTGCTTAGTGTGAATGATGAGTAGAAACATAGGTGGAGGGGAGACATAAAGAAAGTCATAGTATTAGTCTATGATTTGTTGAGTCGAAATCAACTGTCTTTGTTAGACTAACTTTCTATGTTTATTCTGCCCATTCTAGGCCGCCTTGTGTTCATTCATAGATTAGTCCTAAAGTGAGCAGGAGGATAATGGTGGAAGTTCAGGTTAGGGTAGTGGTGGGGGATTGAAGTTGGGTGGCTCATGGAAGAGGTAATAGGAGTGCAATTTCTAGGTCGAATAGAAGGAATAAGATGGCTACTGAGGAAGAATCGGATAGAGAATGGAAGTCGGGCAGATCCTAGTGGGTCAAATCCGCACTCGTATGGGGATAATTTTTCTGAGTCCGGATTAGTTTGGGTGAGTCAAAAGTTTAATATGATTAGGGTAGTGATTAGGATTAGAGATAGTGTGATTATGAATGTGATTATGTTAATTGCCTTTCTCTGGGTTTATACCAGATTCTAGAGATTGGAAGTCAATTGTAATTAGTATACTAGAAGGGCAAGATCCTCATCAGTAAATAGATATGTAGAGGAATAGTCAAATTACGTCTACAAAGTGTCAGTATCAAGCTGCTGCTTCGAACCCGAAGTGGTGGTTTGGGGTGAAATGGAATTTGATTAGGCGTAGCAGGCAGATTAGTAGAAAGGATGATCCGATAATTACGTGTAATCCGTGGAATCCTGTGGCCACGAAGAAGGTTGAGCCGTACACGCTGTCGGCAATTGAGAATGAGGTTTCGTGATATTCTATTGCTTGAAGGGCTGTGAAGTAGAAGCCTAATAGAATAGTTAGGGTTAGTGCTTGGATAGCTTGTTTTCGGTTTCCAGTTGAAATGCTATGGTGGGCTCATGTGACGGTGATTCCGGAGGCTAATAGGATGGCTGTGTTTAGTAGCGGTACTTCTAGTGGGTTTAATGGATTAATTCCTGTTGGTGGTCATTGTCCTCCTAGTTCCGGGGTTGGGGCTAGGCTGGAGTGGAAGAATGCTCAGAAGAAGCCTAGGAAAAAGAATATTTCTGATGTAATAAATAGGGATATCCCATATCGGAGGCCTTTTTGAACTGGTAGTGTATGGTGACCTTGGAATGTGCTTTCTCGGATAATGTCTCGTCATCATTGCATAATGACTAGAGTTATGGAGGTTAGTCCTAGGATAAGTAGTAGTATAGAGTTTTGGTGGAATCATATGATAAGGCCTGAGGTGGTGAGGAGGGCGGCGGCTGCTCCGAAGATAGGTCATGGGCTTGGGTCTACTATGTGGTATGAGTGTGCTTGGTGGGCCATTAAGTATTTTCTTGTAAGTATAGGCTTAATAGGAGGACGAAGACGTAGGCTTGGATTATGGCTACTGCTACTTCTAGGAGGGTTAGCATTAACAGGATAGATGTTGTTAGGAGTGAAACTGCGGGTATAATTGGAAGTAGAGTAATAGCGGCTGTGGAGATAAGTTGGATGAGCAGATGGCCTGCTGTTAGGTTTGCAGTTAGGCGGACTCCTAAGGCAAGTGGGCGGATTAGTAGGCTTGTAGTTTCGATTATAATTAATGCGGGGATGAGGGGTGTGGGTGTTCCTTCTGGTAGTAGGTGGCCGAGAGAGATTGAGGGTTGGTTTCGTAGTCCTGTGAGTAATGTGGCTAGTCACAGTGGGAAGGCTAATGCTATGTTTATTGATAGTTGGGTTGTAGGGGTGAATGTATATGGTAATAGGCCAAGTAGGTTAATGATTAGTAGAAATATTATTAGGGATGTGAGGGTTAGGGCTCACTTGTGGCTATTCTTATTTAATGGGATTATGAGTTGTTTTGTGATTAGTTGGAGTAATCATGTTTGAATGGTGGAGAGTCGGTTGTTGATTCATCGGTTATTTGGCGATGGGATAAGTAGAGCTGGTGATAATATTGCAATTATGATTAGGGGGATTCCTAGTAAAGATGGGCTTGTAAATTGATCAAAGAAGCTTAGGTTCATGGTCAGATTCATGGGTGAGTTTTAGTGGTTGTTTGGGGTTTGTTGTGGACTTGGTTTGTAGGGAGAAATGATAGGATTTTGGGTTGAATAATTAGTGATAGAACTAGTCATGAAATAGTTATAATATAGAATCATGGGTGGGGGTTTAGTTGTGGCATGTCATTAAGGAGGGGTTGGTGTACCTCTTTCTCTAGCTTAAAAGGCTAGTGCTGTTGCATAGCTTCTTAATGATTAAGAAGATAGTAGGGAAGATCAGTTTTCGAAGTGTGTGAGTGGTGTGGATTCTACTACGATTGGCATGTAGCTGTGGTTGGCGCCACAGATTTCTGAGCATTGTCCGTAGAAGATGCCGGGACGGGTGGTGATAAATGATGTTTGGTTTAGTCGTCCTGGAATTGCATCGGTTTTTACTCCTAATGTTGGAATTGCTCATGAGTGTAGTACATCATCAGCTGTAATGATAATTCGGATGGGGGATTCTATTGGGATAACTAAGCGATGGTCTACTTCTAGTAGTCGGAAGTGTCCTGGTTGTAGTTCTGTTGTGGGGGTTATATATGAGTCGAATGTAAGGTCTTTAAAGTCTGTGTATTCATAAGTTCAGTATCATTGGTGTCCAATGGCTTTTAAAGTGAGGTCTGGTTCATCTAGTTCATCTATTATATATAGGATTTGGAGTGAAGGTAGGGCGAGTAGAATGAGGACAATAGCTGGTAGGATTGTCCAGATTAGTTCAACTTCTTGGGCATCTACAGTGTTTGATAGTAGTTTTTCTATTAATATGAGTGCAAGTAGGTAAAGGACTAGGCTGCAAATTGCGAGTGCAACTATTAGGGCGTGGTCGTGGAATTCTACGAGTTCTTCTATGATAGGGGAGGAGGCGTCTTGGAATCCTAGTTGAGATGGGTTAGCCATGTGAGATGTACTGGGTTTTCACCAGTTACTTAGTCCTGACAAGGCTATATAATTGATTTACTAACATCTCATAAGAAAGAAGCATAAGTGGTTTGATGCGGTTGGCTTGAAACCAGCATGTGAGGGTTCGATTCCTTCCTTTCTTGTACTTGGACAAAGGCGGGTTCTTCAAAGGTGTGATACGGAGGCGGGCAGCCATGGATTCATTCGATGTTGGTGGTTGTTATTTCTGGCTGTAGGACTTTTCGTTTTGATGCAAGGGCTTCTCATGTGATAAATATTAGTATGATTACAGCTACTATAGAGATTAATGAGCCGATTGAGGATATGGTGTTTCATATGGTGTAGGCATCTGGGTAGTCTGAGTATCGTCGTGGTATGCCTGCTAGGCCTAAAAAGTGTTGAGGGAAGAAGGTTAGATTTACTCCTGTAAATATTACTCCGAAGTGAGCTTTGGCTCATGTTGGATGTAGGGTAAATCCGGTGAATAGGGGGAATCAATGTGTGAACCCTGCCAGGATGGCGAATACGGCACCTATTGACAGTACGTAGTGGAAGTGAGCTACTACATAGTAAGTGTCGTGTAGGGCGATGTCTAAGGAGGAGTTTGCTAGGACGATTCCTGTTAATCCTCCAATTGTGAATAGGAAGATGAAGCCCAGGGCTCATAGTATTGGAGGGTCTCATTTGATTGTCCCTCCGTGGAGTGTGGCTAATCAGCTGAAGACTTTAATTCCAGTTGGGATGGCAATAATTATTGTTGCTGATGTGAAGTATGCTCGAGTGTCCACGTCCATTCCAACTGTAAATATGTGGTGGGCTCATACAATGAAACCTAGGAATCCAATGGATAACATGGCTCATACTATGCCTATATATCCAAATGGTTCTTTTTTACCTGCGTAATATGTGACGACGTGTGAGATAATCCCGAATCCGGGGAGGATTAGAATATAAACTTCTGGGTGTCCGAAGAATCAGAAAAGGTGTTGGTATAAAATTGGGTCTCCTCCACCAGCTGGGTCGAAGAATGTGGTGTTTAGATTTCGGTCGGTTAGTAGCATGGTGATGCCAGCGGCAAGTACAGGTAGGGATAGTAGTAGTAGGACGGCGGTGATGAGGACGGACCATACAAATAGGGGGGTTTGGTATTGGGATAGTGCGGGTGGTTTTATGTTAATGGCAGTTGTGATAAAATTGATGGCGCCTAGGATGGATGAAACTCCTGCTAAGTGCAGGGAGAAGATAGCTAGGTCTACTGAGGCTCCTGCATGGGCTAGGTTGCCGGCAAGTGGAGGGTAGACGGTTCAGCCTGTCCCTGCTCCTGCTTCTACTGTTGATGAAGCTAGCAGTAGTAGGAAAGAGGGGGGAAGGAGTCAGAAGCTTATGTTATTTATTCGGGGGAATGCTATGTCTGGAGCTCCAATTATAAGTGGTACTAATCAGTTGCCAAAGCCTCCAATTATAATAGGTATTACTATAAAAAAGATTATCACGAAAGCATGAGCGGTAACGATCACATTGTAGATTTGGTCATCCCCTAAGAGGCTGCCAGGTTGTCCAAGTTCTGCTCGGATAAGTAGGCTTAGGGCGGTACCAATTATGCCGGCTCATGCTCCGAAGATTAAGTAGAGTGTTCCGATGTCTTTGTGATTGGTTGAGAATAATCATCGATTGATAAATGTCACGGGTAAGATGGCCGAGTGTTAAGGCGTTAGGCTGTAGACCTTTTTACAGGGGTTCAATTCCTCTTCTTATCGGCTCTGTAGTGAAGTTCATATTGAGTTGCAAGCTCATTGATGTACATCTAAAGTGTACCGGGGCCTGGTTAGTTGTCTAGTAGGTAGAAGCCCGCTGGTTTTGGGCGCCTAGCTGTTAACTAGGATGTTTGTGGGATCGAGGCCCACCTGTCTAGTTAAGGCCCTAGCTTAATTAAAGTATTTGAGTTGCATTCAGATGATGCAGGGTAGTGTCCTGCGGGTCTTAGCAGAAACTAAGAGGGTTTAACTCTTGTTTAAGGCTTTGAAGGCCTTTGGTTTTGTTCTATCCTAAGTTTCTTTAAATTATGGCTAAGATTGTAGGTGATATGGGTAGTAGGAGGGTTGATGTGGAGGTGAATATAGCAATTAAAGTGTTTGTTGGTTTATTGATATGTCACTGTTTAATGCGGTTTGTAGGATTAGGTGGTAGGATAATTGTAGAGTGGTATGCTAAGCGTAGGTAGAAGAATAGTCCTAGCAGAGATAGCATAGTTATGGCTGTGGCTATTGTGGTTATTTCTTGGTTGATAAGTTCTTGGATGATGAGTCATTTTGGTAGGAAGCCTGTAAGAGGTGGGAGGCCTGCCAGGGATAGCAGTGTGAGCATTATGGTTGCGTTCATTGTGGGTGTTTTCGCTCATGAAGTTATTATTGTTGTTAGTTTTAGGGCTTTAGTTGTGTTAATAGTGAGGAAGATTGGGATGGTTATTATGCAGTATAGGTAAAAGGTTAGTAAGGCTAATTTTGGGTAATATACTGTGATAATAGTAATTCAGCCTAAGTGGGCGATTGATGAGAAGGCTAGGATTTTTCGTAGTTGGGTTTGATTTAGTCCTATTCAACCCCCTAAGGCGGTTGAAAGGATGGCCAATGTGATTATTAGGGTTGGGTTAAGTGAGTGTGAAGTTAGTAGTATGATAGTGGTTGGGGGAAGTTTTATTAGTGTGGATAATAGTAGAGCAGTAGTGGGGGTTGAACCTTGGAGGGTTTCTGGGAATCAGAAGTGAAATGGTACTAAGCCTAGTTTTATTGAGATTGCGGCTGTTAGTAGTAGTGAGGCTGTTGGTTGGGTGATTTGTGTAATGTCTCATTGTCCTGTATGTCAGGCATTAATAGTGCTGGAGAATAATAATAGTGTTGATGCTGTTGCTTGTACTAAGAAGTATTTGATTGCTGCTTCTGTAGCTCGTGGGTGGTGAGCTTTTGAAATTAGGGGGATAATGGCTAGGGTGTTGATTTCTAATCCTGTTCAGATTATTATTCAATGGTTGCTGGAAATTGTGATTGTTGTTCCTAGGATCAGGCTTATAGAAAATACTAGGTTGGCATAAGGGCTCATTAGCGAGGGATGGGGTCGAACCATCATTTTCGGGGTATGGGCCCGATAGCTTTTTTAGCTGACCTTGCTAGGAAATAATATAAAGGAAGTATAGGGAGTTTTGATCTCTCTTGTGTAGGTTCGATTCCTACTTTTCTAATCCTTATAAGGAAATGAGAGGGCTGGTATACCTCTATGTTCACTTTATCATAGTGACCCTTTACGTTCAGGCACATTTCCTTAGGAAAGGAGGTAGGCCTGCGTAGGAGATTGGTAGGCTTGTGTGTCAGAGGCATAGTGCGAGGGTTAGGGGGAGAAAGTTTTTTCATAGAAGGTGTATTAATTGGTCGTATCGGAATCGTGGGTATGAGGCGCGGATTCATAGAAATCCTGAAGATAGTAGTAGAGTTTTTGTTGCCAGGACGGTTGGGTAGAGTTCTATTGGGGTATTCAGGAAGCTTGGGTTAAGGAATAGTATGGCTGTTAGAGTATTTATTAATATAATATTGGCATATTCTGCTAGGAAAAAAAGAGCAAATGGTCCTGCGGCATATTCTACGTTAAATCCTGACACTAATTCTGACTCTCCTTCTGTTAGGTCGAATGGTGCTCGGTTTGTTTCGGCTAGTGTGGAGATATATCACATTATTGCAAGTGGTCATGATGAAAAAATAAGGTAGAGTGGTTCTTGGGTGATAGTAAGTGTAGTTAAAGTGTAGTTTCCGCTTAATATAATTGTTGATAGTAGGATAATGGCTAGTGTTACCTCATATGAAATAGTCTGTGCTACTGCTCGTAGTGCTCCGATTAGCGCATATTTTGAGTTTGAGGCCCAACCTGATCACAGGATTGAATATACTGCCAGACTTGATATGGCTAGTAGAAATAGAAATCCAAGGTTTAGATCAGCAAGAGGATATGGGAGGGGAAGTGGGATTCAGATTGTAAGTGCTAGGATTAAGGCTAGGATTGGGGTTGTGATGAATAGAAGTGGTGATGATGTGGAAGGGCGAATGGGTTCTTTGGTGAATAGTTTTACCCCATCTGCAATAGGTTGTAGTAGCCCAAACGGACCTACGATGTTTGGGCCTTTTCGGGCTTGCATGTAGCTTAGGATTTTGCGTTCAGTTAGTGTTAGGAAGGCTACAGCAACTAGAATTGGGATTATGTAGGATAAGGATATGATGAGGTGGGTCAT